TTAAAAATAAGCTAAATAAAGCTTTTGGGCTCATACCTCAAATATAAAGGAAACCCTTTTTTTTAAAAATAAAGTGCCTGATTAAAGGATTATTCTGATAGAGTAAATTAAGTAGACTTCTACCTTTATTATATTTTATAGAATTAAACTATATCTAATAATATCAAAAATTATTGTGCATCTTACACTAAAATATATTTTAAATTTATAATTTAATTTAATCCCCCTATTTTAAATTTTTTTTAATTTTAATTCAAATAAAATATTTTTCTTTTTTATTATTTTTTTTAGAACTTTAATTTCTATTTCCTCTAATTCTTGACTAGGCTGCTGAATTGGCTTAGAAATTAATCTTATAAGATTTATCCCCCTAATTTCTAACTCAAAAAATTTATTATCTTCAGAAGCAGCTTTAAAATACTTTTTAATTCAATCTATTGCATCTATTAATTTTTTATTTACTATTTTAATAAAAATAATATTATTAAAAAATTTTGAAATTCATAATTTTATTTCAATTATAATTAATTCTTCAATATTAATAAAAATAGGATCAGCCCCCTTTCATTTTTGATTTCCTAATATTATTGAGGGATTATCATGATTTAATTGTTTTATTATTATAACTTGACAAAAAATTTCACCTATAATTTTACTATCTTATTATTTTAATAATAATTTTTTAATAATTATTGTAATTTTAAATGTAATTATTGGAGTAATTGGAGGATTTAATCAAACCTCTATTCGAAAATTAATATCTTTTTCTTCTATTAATAATTTAGGATGAATAATTACTGCATTAATAATTAGAGAAAATTTATGATTCATATACTTATTTTTGTATTCTTTTTTAATTAGAATTATATGTTTTTTTTTTAATATATTAAATATTTATTTTATTAACCAATTATTTATTATTAATATAAATTTTAAAATTAAATTTTATTTTCTAATTAATTTTCTTTCTTTAGGTGGTTTACCTCCATTTTTAGGATTTTTCCCTAAATGAATTATTATTAATTTTTTAATTAATAATAATATAAATCTTATTTCATTTGTTTTTATTATAATAAGATTAATTATGTTATTTATTTATATTCGAATTATTTATTCTTCCGTTATTTTTAATTTTTTTAAAATAAAATGATTAAAAATATTTATCAAAAATAATAATTTAATATTAATTAATATTTTTAGAATAATTTCTTTACTAGGTATAATTTTTAGAACGTTTTTTTTTTTATAAGACTTTAAGTTAATATAAACTAATAATCTTCAAAATTATAAATAAAGAAATTCTTTAAGTCTTAGTATTCTATACCCCTTAAAATTTGCAATTTTATATCATTATTGACTATAAGACTTAATAAAAGAGATTTCTTCTCGTTAATAAATTTACAATTTATCGCTTAAACTCAGCCATTTTATTTGCGAAAATGACTTTATTCAACAAATCATAAAGATATTGGAACATTATATTTTATTTTTGGAATTTGATCTGGTATAGTAGGAACTTCTTTAAGACTATTAATTCGAACTGAATTAGGTAATCCCGGATCATTAATTGGAGATGATCAAATTTATAATACTATTGTTACAGCTCATGCTTTTATTATAATTTTCTTTATAGTTATACCAATTATAATTGGTGGATTTGGAAATTGATTAGTACCATTAATATTAGGAGCCCCAGATATAGCTTTCCCCCGAATAAATAATATAAGATTTTGATTACTTCCCCCTTCATTAATTCTTTTAATTTCAAGAAGAATTGTAGAAAATGGAGCAGGAACTGGATGAACAGTTTACCCCCCACTATCATCTAATATTGCCCACGGTGGCAGTTCTGTAGATTTAGCTATTTTCTCCCTTCATTTAGCTGGAATCTCCTCAATTTTAGGAGCTATTAACTTTATTACTACTATTATTAATATACGAATTAATAATATATCATTTGATCAAATACCATTATTTGTATGAGCTGTAGGTATTACTGCTTTATTACTACTTTTATCTTTACCAGTATTAGCTGGAGCTATTACTATACTTTTAACTGATCGAAATTTAAATACCTCTTTCTTTGATCCAGCAGGAGGGGGAGACCCTATTCTTTATCAACATTTATTTTGATTTTTTGGTCACCCCGAAGTTTATATTTTAATTTTACCAGGATTTGGTATAATTTCTCATATTATTTCCCAAGAAAGAGGAAAAAAGGAAACCTTTGGTTGTCTAGGTATAATTTATGCCATAATAGCAATTGGATTATTAGGATTTATTGTATGAGCCCATCATATATTTACAGTAGGAATAGATATTGATACTCGAGCATATTTCACTTCAGCAACTATAATTATTGCTGTCCCAACAGGAATTAAAATTTTCAGATGATTAGCTACTCTTCATGGAACTCAAATTAATTATAGACCTTCTATTTTATGAAGATTAGGATTTGTATTTTTATTTACAGTAGGAGGATTAACAGGAGTAATTTTAGCAAACTCTTCTATTGATATTATACTTCATGATACATATTATGTAGTAGCTCATTTCCATTATGTTTTATCTATAGGAGCTGTATTTGCTATTATAGGAGGATTTATTCATTGATATCCTTTATTTACAGGATTATCCCTTAATTCTTACTTACTAAAAATCCAATTTTTATCTATATTTATTGGAGTTAATTTAACCTTCTTTCCTCAACATTTTTTAGGATTGGCTGGAATACCCCGACGATATTCTGATTATCCAGATAGATTCTTAACATGAAACATTATTTCATCTTTTGGTTCTTATATTTCTCTTATTTCAATAATAATAATAATAATAATTATTTGAGAATCTATAATTAATCAACGAATTATTCTATTTTCCCTAAATATACCCTCTTCTATTGAATGACTACAAAATTTACCTCCTTCTGAACATTCATATAATGAACTTCCTATTTTAAGAAATTTCTAATATGGCAGATTATATGTAATGGATTTAAACCCCATTTATAAAGGATTATCCTTTTTTTAGAAATGGCAACTTGATATAGTATTAATCTTCAAAATGGAAACTCTCCTTTAATAGAACAAATTATTTTTTTTCATGATCATACTTTAATTATTTTAATTATGATTACTATTTTAGTAAGATATCTTATAATAAGATTATTTTTTAATAAATATATTAATCGATTTTTATTAGAAGGTCAAATAATTGAATTAATTTGAACTATTATCCCAGCAATTACTTTAATTTTTATTGCTCTTCCTTCTTTACGTTTACTTTATTTATTGGATGAACTTAATAATCCTTTAATTACTTTAAAATCAATTGGACATCAATGATATTGAAGATATGAATATTCTGATTTTAATAATGTTGAATTTGATTCTTATATAATTCAATATGAAAAAACTTCTCCTCAAAATTTTCGTTTATTAGATGTTGATAATCGTATTATTTTACCCATAAATAACCAAATTCGAATTATAGTTACTGCTACAGATGTTATTCATTCATGAACTATTCCCTCATTAGGAATTAAAATTGATGCCAATCCAGGACGATTAAACCAAACTAATTTATTTATTAATCGTCCTGGAATCTTCTTTGGTCAATGTTCAGAAATTTGCGGAGCAAACCATAGTTTTATACCCATTGTAATTGAAAGTGTTTCAATTAATAATTTTATTAATTGAATTAATAATTATTCTTCATTAGATGACTGAAAGCAAGTACTGGTCTCTTAAACCATTTTATAGTAAATTAGCATTTACTTCTAATGAAAGAATTAGTTAAATAATAACATAAATATGTCAAATTTAAATTATTACTATAGTAATATTCTTTTATTCCTCAAATAATACCCATTAATTGAATTTTACTTTTTATTTTTTTCATTATTACCTTTATATTATTTAATATTATAAATTATTATATTTTTAAAATTAAAAATAATAATTATAATAATTTTAATCATAAAAATTTTAAAAAAAATCTTAACTGAAAATGATAACAAACCTTTTTTCAATTTTCGACCCTTCCACTAATATCTTTAACTTATCTTTAAATTGAATTAGAACTTTAATTGGACTTTTTTTTTTACCTTATTCTTTCTGAATTATCCCTAATCGACATTTTATCTTATGAAATTTTATTCTTAATAAACTTCATAATGAGTTTAAAACTTTATTAGGTCCTAATAGATTTAAAGGATCTACATTTATTTTTATTTCTTTATTTTCTTTTGTTCTATTTAATAATTTTTTAGGATTATTCCCCTATATTTTTACAAGAACTAGTCATCTTACCATTTCTCTGTCTATTTCTTTAACATTATGATTAAGATTTATATTTTATGGCTGAATTAATAATTCTCAACATATATTTATTCATATAATTCCTCAAGGAACTCCTGGTATTTTAATACCTTTCATAGTATTAATTGAAACTATTAGAAATATTATTCGTCCAGGAACTTTAGCTGTTCGATTAACAGCTAATATAATTGCAGGTCATTTATTATTAACTTTATTAAGAAGAACTGGAAATAATATATCTTTCTTTATACTATTTATTTTAATTTTTTTACCAATTTTATTATTAATTTTAGAATCTGCAGTTGCTATTATTCAATCTTATGTAATTTCTATTTTAAGAACTTTATATTCTAGAGAAGTTAATTAATGACAATAAATAATAATCACCCATTTCATTTAGTTGATTATAGCCCATGACCTTTAACAGGAGCTATCGGAGTAATAACATTAGTTACAGGAATAATTAAATGATTCCACGAATTTAATATTAATCTTTTAATTTTAGGATATATAATTGTAATTTTAACCATATATCAATGATGACGAGATATTTGCCGAGAAGGAACTTACCAAGGTAAACATACTATTAAAGTTTCTAAAGGATTACGCTGAGGTATAATTCTTTTTATTATTTCAGAAGTATTTTTTTTTTTATCATTTTTTTGAGCTTTTTTTCATAGAAGACTTTCTCCTAATATTGAAATTGGAGCTATATGACCACCTCTAAGAATCTTAACATTTAACCCCTTCCAAATTCCTTTATTAAATACTATTATTTTAATTACTTCTGGAGTTACTGTAACTTGAGCTCATCATGCTATTATAGAAAATAATTATTCTCAAACACTACAAAGTTTATTTATCACAATTTTATTAGGAATTTACTTTACTATATTACAAGCTTATGAATATTTAGAAGCATCTTTTACTATTGCTGATTGTATTTATGGATCAACTTTTTTTATAGCAACAGGATTTCATGGCTTGCATGTAATTATTGGAACAATTTTCTTAATTATTTGTTTTATTCGTCATTTAAATTATCACTTTTCTAATAAACATCATTTCGGATTTGAAGCAGCTGCTTGATATTGACATTTTGTTGATGTAGTATGATTATTCCTTTATATCTCCATTTATTGATGAGGAAATTAATTTATTTATATAATATATTTAGTATATTTGATTTCCAATCAAAAAGTTTAATTAAAATTAATATAAATAATTAATTTATTATTAACTATATCAATTATTATCATTTCTATCTCAAATATTATAATATTATTATCAATAATCCTTTCTAAAAAATCATTTATAGATCGAGAAAAAAATTCACCTTTTGAATGTGGATTTGATCCTAAATCATCAGCTCGATTACCTTTTCCCTTACATTTTTTTTTAATTACAGTAATTTTTTTAATTTTTGATATCGAAATTGCATTAATTTTCCCAATAATTATTTGCTTTAACTTAGTAAATATTATTTTTTTAACAAAAATTAGATTTTTTTTTTTAATTATATTATTAATTGGACTTTATCATGAATGAAATCAAAATATACTTAATTGAACAAATTAGGATTATAGTTTAAAAAAAAACATTTGATTTGCATTCAAAAAATATTGAAATCAATTTATCTTAAATAAGAAGCAATCCATGCATTTAATTTCGACTTAAAAGAAAGAGTTTATTACTCCTTATTTATTAATTGAAACCAAAATAGAGGTATATCACTGTTAATGATATTATTGAATTATATTCCAATTAAATGAAATATATAAATTAAGCTTCTAACTTAAATAATAGTGATTAAATACCATTAATATTTCTATTATTTATATAGTTTATACAAAACACTACATTTTCATTGTAGAAAAAAAAATATATTTTTTATAAATATTTAAAGATTATTCAATCTCCCTAATATCTTCAATATTATACTCTAATTATAAGCTATTTAAATTAACATGTTAATAATAATATTATATAAAAAATTATTATTCATAAAATAAATCTAAATAAATAAATTTTAAAATTATTTATTTGATAAAAACTATAAAAAATAGAATAATTTTTTAAAATTTTATAAATTCCTTGACCTCTATATAATTCTCTTCACCCTATATCAATATTCTTTACTAAATTATAACCAGTGTTTAAAAAAAAATAATTAACTCCATAAGTTGATAAATTAGGCATAAATCACATTAAAGATAAAAAATTTCTTAATTTATATATTAATAAAAACTTATTTATAGAATAAATTTCCATTTTTCTAATTAAATAACCTATTAATAGTCCTAAAAATCTAACATATAAAACTATAATTTTTATACTAAAAGGTAAATAAATTATATAAGGATAAGTAAAAATTATTCAACTTAAAAATCTACCTACTACTAAACTTATAAATAATAACATAAATATTCTTTTTAACATAATATAATCTTCATCATATAAATTATAAATTACTAATAAATTATAATCATTTACCATTAAATAAAATAATAAACGAATAGTATAAAATATAGTCAATCCTGTGGAAAAATAATATAAAATAAAAATTAATAAATTTAAATTTCTTATTCTTACTATTTCTAAAATTAAATCCTTAGAATAAAATCCTGCCAAAAAAGGAATTCCACATAATGATAAATTAGAAATTCTTAAACATAAAGAAGTTAATGGAATATATATTCTAATTCCCCCTATATAACGAATATCTTGAATATCATTTATTATATGAATAATAGTACCCGCACATATAAATAATAAAGCTTTAAATATAGCATGAGTTAATAAATGAAAAAAAGCCAAATCAGATAATCCTATTCTTAAAATTCTTATTATTAAACCCAATTGACTTAAAGTAGATAATGCAATAATTTTTTTTAAATCAAACTCATAATTAGCTGTAATACCAGCTATTATTATTGTTAAACCTGATAATAATAATAAAAATTTTAAAAAAATTATATCAACTAATATTAAATTAAATCGAATTAATAAATAAACTCCCGCTGTAACTAAAGTTGAAGAATGAACTAAAGCTGAAACAGGTGTAGGAGCAGCTATAGCAGCTGGTAATCAAGAACTAAAAGGAATTTGAGCTCTTTTAGTTATAGCAGCAATAATTAATAATACACTAATTATTTTTATTGAATAATCATTATTTATAAAATTTAAATAAAAAATATAATTTCATCTCCCATAATTTATTATTCATGAAATTAATATTAAAATTATTACATCCCCAATTCGATTAGATAAAGCAGTTAACATACCTGCATTATAAGATTTAATATTTTGATAAAAAATAACTAAACAATAAGAAACCAACCCCAATCCATCTCAACCTAAAAAAATACTAATTATATTTGGTCTAATAATTAATAAAATTATTGAAAAAACAAATAATAAAACTAAAATAATAAATCGATTTAAATTCAATTCAGACCTTATATATCTTTTTCTATAAAAAATTACTGAAGAAGAAATTATTAAAACAAATATTATAAATAATAAAGATATTCAATCTAATAAAATAGATATAACAATTACTATTGAATTAAAAGAAATAATTTCCCACTCTAAAAAAATAACTAAATCTTCTATAATAAAATATATTATAAAAAAAAAATTAATCATTCTAAAAAAAAATAAAAAAAAAAAACTAATAAAACAAATAGAATAATTATTTTTTTTCACAATTTAAAATGATATTACACCATATTTTTGACTCCACAAATCAATATTTTTATTAAATTATTTAAATATTAAAATCAAATTATTACAAAATCAATTTTTAAAACTAAAATATTTAAGGGTAATCAAGGTAATATTAATATTAAATATTCCCGAAAAACCCCAGTATAAAATCTATATATTCTTATATTATAACAACCATGTTGAGTATAAGAATATAAATATAATCTATAAGCAGCTCTAAAAAAAGAAATTAATATTAATATTAATATTGTTATATATGATCATCTTACCATTCTATTAATTAATCTTATTTCCCCTATTAAATTAAGAGAGGGGGGAGCTGCCATATTTGAAGATATTAATAAAAATCATCATAAACTTAATGAAGGTATAAAATTTATTAAACCCTTATTAATATATAAGCTTCGTCTATTTAATCGCTCATAATTAATATTAGCTAAACAAAATATTCCTGAAGAGCATAGTCCATGACCAATTATTATAATATAAGAACCTAAAAATCCTCAATAATTTATTGATATAATACCACAAATTACTAATCTTATATGAGCAACAGAAGAATAAGCAATTAAAGACTTTATATCAACTTGACATAAACAATTAAGTCTAATATAAAACCCACCTACTAAACTAATAATAATTCAAATAAAATTTAATTTTATACCAATTTTTTGGAAAAAAATTAAAACTCGTAATAACCCATAACCCCCTAATTTTAATATAATTCCAGCTAAAATTATAGATCCTGAAACAGGTGCTTCTACATGAGCTTTTGGTAATCATAAATGAACAAAATATATAGGTATCTTTACTAAGAAAGCTAAAATTATTGAAATATATAATAAATAATAATCTAGACTATAAAATTTTAAATAATATATAATTATATAATTATAATCATAAAAAATAAAAAAAATTCCTATTAATATTGGTAAGGAAGCAAATAAAGTATAAAATAATAAATATAAACCAGCTTGAATACGCTCAGGTTGATATCCTCATCCTATAATTAATAATAATGTAGGAATTAATCTACCTTCAAAAAATAAATAAAATATAAATAAATTTATTACTCTAAAAGTTAAATATAACATAATCAATAATATAATAATATTAAATAAAAAAAAATTAATAAAAAAATTATTTTTTTTTAAATTTTCTCTTGCTATAATTATTAATATACAAATTCAAATTCTTAATAAAATTAAACCAAAAGAAATTATATCACAACCTATCATATACCTAATATTACAAAAATTTATAATATTAATATTTAAAAATATAAATATAAATATTATTATTATTATTACTATCTGAACCATTCAAAATATATTTTTTAAAAAACATAAAGGAATTATAAAAAAAATTATAATTAAAAATTTTATCATTATAATAAACTAAATCTTTGAAAATAATCATTTCCATGAGTTCGAATTATAGAAACTAAAATTGATAATCCTAAAGCTCCTTCACATACAGAAAATAACAAAAAAATTATTAATATATATATATCATTATTTATAAAATTTAAAAATATCAATATGAAAAAAAAAATTCTTAAAACAATAAATTCTAATCTTAATAATACAATTAATAAATGCTTATGTTTAGAAACAAAAATTATATTACCAATAGTGAATATTATTATAACAACTAATCATATATTAAATATTATCATTTGTTTTTATAGTTTAAATAAAACATTGGTCTTGTAAACCAAAAATAAATTATTATTTTAAAAACTTCAAAGAAAAAGAATATCTTTATCAATAATCTCCAAAATTATTATTTTTTTTAAACTACTCTTTGAAATTATAAAAATATTTTTTTCATTAATAATTATTACTATTTCTATTTTTATGATATTTATTAACCATCCCCTTTCTATAGGATTATTAATTTTAATTCAAACTATATTAATCTGCTTATTAAGAGGAATATTAATTTATTCTTACTGATTTTCTTACATTTTATTTTTAGTTTTTTTAGGAGGATTATTAGTATTATTTATTTATGTATCAAGAATTGCATCAAATGAACTTTTTCAATCCAATTTTTTTATGAAATTACTTTTTAGTATTATAATAATAATAATTATTTTTATTAGAATTATTTTTATATATAATATAAATTGATTAAATTTTTTTTTTAACTATGAAATAAAAAATATAATAAATTTTTTCTTATTTTTTAATAATGAAAATAAAATTAATTTATCTAAATTATATAATAATCAAACTTATTTAATAATAATAATATTAATTGTTTACCTTTTTATTACCTTAATTTCTGTAGTTAAAATTACTAATATTTTTTTTGGTCCTTTACGATCAATAAATTAATTACTAATGATAAATAAATTTCTCCCATTACGAAAAACTCACCCCCTATTAAAAATTATTAATGGATCTTTAATTGACTTACCATCACCTTCAAATATTTCTTCTTGATGAAACTTTGGATCTTTATTAGCTTTATGTCTTATCACTCAAATTATTACAGGATTATTTTTAACAATATATTATACAGCTAATATTGAATTAGCCTTTTATAGTGTTAATTATATTTGTCGAAATGTTTATTATGGATGACTAATTCGAACTTTACATGCAAATGGGGCATCTTTTTTTTTTATTTGTATTTATTTACATATTGGACGAGGAATTTATTATGAATCATTCAATCTTAAATATACTTGATTTATTGGAGTAATTATTTTATTCATTTTAATAGCAACAGCATTTATAGGATATGTTTTACCTTGAGGACAAATATCATTTTGAGGAGCAACAGTTATTACTAATCTCTTATCTGCCATTCCTTACTTAGGAACTATATTAGTAAACTGAATTTGAGGAGGATTTGCAGTTGATAATGCTACCTTAACTCGATTTTATTCATTCCATTTTTTATTCCCATTTATTATTTTAATATTAACCTTAATTCATTTATTATTTCTACATCAAACAGGTTCAAATAATCCCTTAGGAATTAATAGAAATTTAGATAAAATTCCATTCCATCCATTTTTTACTTTCAAAGATATAATCGGATTTATTATTTTAATATTTTCTTTAATTTTATTAACATTAACCAATCCATATCTTCTTGGAGATCCTGATAATTTTATCCCAGCTAATCCTTTAGTTACACCTATCCACATTCAACCTGAATGATATTTCTTATTTGCTTACGCAATTTTACGATCAATTCCTAATAAATTAGGAGGAGTTATTGCCTTAGTTATATCAATTCTAATTTTAATTATTCTTCCTTTAACTTTTAATAAAAAAATTCAGGGTATTCAATTTTATCCTATTAATCAAATTTTATTTTGATTTATATTAATAACAATTATTTTATTAACTTGAATTGGAGCACGACCTGTTGAAGATCCCTATATTATCACTGGACAATTATTAACAATTATTTATTTTTCATATTTTATTATTAATCCCATCATTAACAAATATTGAGATAATATAATTTTCTCTAATTAATTAATTAATGAGCTTGTTAAAAGCATTTGTTTTGAAAACTTAAGAAAGAATTATTTATTCTATTAATTTATACTAAAAATTATTATTAACTTAAAAAAATTATTAACCCTACAAAAAATAATAAAAAATTTAAAGAAATAGGTAAATAATTTTTTCAAGATAAATATATTAATTTATCATAACGATAACGTGGTAAAGTCCCCCGAACTCAAATAAACATAAAAGAAATAATAGTTAATTTTAAATAAAAACTTAAACTTAATCTATATCCTCCCATATAAACTAAAACAAATAATATTCTTATAAATAAAATTCTTGAATATTCGGCTAAAAAAATTAAAGCAAATCCCCCTCTTCTATACTCAACATTAAATCCTGAAACCAACTCTCTTTCCCCCTCCGCAAAATCAAAAGGAGTTCGATTTGTCTCAGCCAATATAGAAGAAAATCAACATAATCTTAAAGGAAATATAAAAAAAAAAAATCAAATTACTTCTTGATAATTTATAAAATTTATTATATTAAAATCTATAATTATAATAATTCTTGATAATAAAATTAAAGCTAATCTTACTTCATAGGAAATAGTTTGAGCTACTGCTCGTAATCCCCCTAATAATGAATAATTAGAATTTGAAGATCAACCAGAAATTATAATTGTATAAACTCCTAAACTAGTACAACATAAAAAAAATAAAATTCCTAAATTAAATCTAATTATATTAAAATAATAAGGAATTAACATTCAAATCATTAATGATAAAACAAATCCTACTACAGGAGAAAAATAATAAGTTATATAATTAGAATAATTAGGAAAAGTTTGTTCTTTAGTAAATAACTTAATAGCATCAGAAAAAGGTTGTAAAATTCCTATAAATCCTAATTTATTAGGACCTTTACGAATTTGAATATAACCTAAAACTTTACGTTCTAATAAAGTTAAAAAAGCTACTCCAATTAATAAACCCAAAATTATAATTAATGCCCCCAACACTCATATAATCAAATCATTTATTATCATTTACTATATATATAATCAATTATATATTTTATGACTTCTAAAATCATTACATTTTTCTGCCAAAATAGCTTTACACTACTATTAAAAAAATTCTTTATTTTAAAATTATTTTAAATATTTGATCCTTTCGTACTAAAATATTTTTATTATCTAAAGATAGAAACCAACCTGGCTTACACCGGTTTGAACTCAGATCATGTAAGATTTTAATGATCGAACAGATCAAAATTTTAAACTTTTGCATTTAAATTTTATCTTAATCCAACATCGAGGTCGCAAACTTTTTTTTTTATTCGAACTAAAAAAAAAAATTACGCTGTTATCCCTAAGGTAATTTATTCTTTTAATCGATACAATCGGATCATATTTTCATTTATTTATGTTTAATTTTTAAAAAAAGTTAATTCAATTTTTCTATCACCCCAATAAAATAATTAATTAAATTTTTATTAAATTATTTATATAAAATAATAATTTTATTAATTATAAAACTCTATAGGGTCTTCTCGTCTTTTAAATATATTTTAGCTTTTTAACTAAAAAATTAAGTTTTATAAATTAAAAAGAGACAGTTTATATTTCATCAAATCTTTCATACAAGTCACCAATTAAGAGACTAATGATTATGCTACCTTTGTACAGTCAAAATACTGCAGCCCTTCAATAAATTAATCAGTGGGCAGACCAGACTTTAAATTATAATCAAAAAGACATGTTTTTGATAAACAAGTGAACATAAAATTTTGCCGAATTCCTTTTTTTAAATTATAATAAATTATTATTTATTTATATAATTTATATACTAATTTTATCATTTTAATTAATTTTATATTATTATATAATATTTTTTTATAAAAAAAATTAAATATTTCATATTAAATTTTAATTTTAAATAAAATTATTTATAAAAAATTATAATTTTTAAACAATATAAATTTTAAAAATTTTAATTAAAATTAATATTATAAAATTTTATTTTAAAGCTTATCCCCTAAAATATTTAATAATAACAATAAAAAATTAAAAAAAAAATAATTTTTTATTAAATTAATATTTAAAATTAAATTTTTTTCTAAAAAAACTAGATATATTTAAAAACGATTAACATTTCATTTCTAATTAATTATTTAAAATAATTATGTAACATTAACTTTAATAATTAATTAACTCTTTTAAATTCGAGAAATTTTTATTTAAAAAATATTTTTAATAAACTCTGATACACAAGATACAATAAATAAAATTTACTTAAAAATAAATTTATTTTCATATATTTCAAATTTCTTTTACAATACTAATTTACTATAAAATTAATAATTTTTTTTTTTATAATACTTTAACCCCCATTAAAATATATAATATTAAAAATTATTTTATTATTTTTAATTTATTAATTTATCCCCCTCAAATTAATTAATTAATAATTTCTTTTCAATGTAAATGAAATACTTTAACAAGCTCTAATTTGTTCTTTCTAGAAACACTTTCCAGTACCTCTACTTTGTTACGACTTATTTCAATTTATTAATGAAAGCGACGGGCAATATGTACATATTTTAATTTATAATCATTTTAATAAAATTAATAAAATTACATTTAAATCCACCTTCAAATAATTTTTACAAATTATTATTCATTTAATTATTATATTATTGTAATCCATTATATTCTTAATAATTATCTGCATCTTGATCTGAACTAATTTTTATTAAAATTTTAAAATATTATTATTATTAAAAAATATTTTTTTAACAACGATATACAAAATTATATATTAAGTAAATTTATTCGTGGATTATCAATTATTAAACAGATTCCTCTAAATGAACTAAAATACCGCCAATTTATTTAAGTTTCAATAAATTATTAATTACTATTTTAGTATTTTAATTTAATTTTTAATAATAGGGTATCTAATCCTAGTTTTTTATAAAATTTTTCAAAACATAATATAATTTAAAATTTTTATAAATTAAAATTTCACTTAATAATCTTATATTTAATTTTATTAAATTTATATTAATTAATTACTAACACAATTTAAATTATATTTTGTATAACCGCAACTGCTGGCACAAAATTTGTTTATAATTTATAAATATTACTAAATCTTAATTTCTTAAATTTTTAATATTAATTACTACTTTAATTTTATAATATTATTAAAATAATATAAAATTCATACTAAAATTTATATGTAAAATAAATTTAAAATAAATTTTTTAAATCATAAAATTTATATCTATAAGTAAAATTTTTCATATAGAATTTTTTTTTTTATAATAAAAATTTAATATATATATATATATATATATATATATATATATTTAATATTTATTTATATATATATATATATATATATATTTAATATATAAAATATAATATATATATACACGCACATATAATATATATAAAAATATTTATTATAAAATAAAAAACAAAAAAAAATCTCTTTTTTTTTTTCTTTTAATATCACAAAAAAAATAAGGGGGGGTATTTATTTTTTTATAATTTAAAAAATTATAAAAAATAAATATTATAATATCTCTCTAGGGGTGATTAATTTAATATATTATAAATTATATAAATATATAAAATATTTAATATTTATTTATATATATATATAAATATTTAATATATAAAAAAAAAAAAATATTTACACGCGCACATAAATTATATAAAAATATTTTTTATAAATTATAACACACAAAATAATTTCTTTTTTTTTTTCTTTTAATATTACTATAAATATTAAAGTGGCTATTTAAATTTTTATAATTTAAAAAATTATAAAAAATTAATATTATAATATTTCCTTAAATGTAATTAATTTAATATATTATTAATTATATTAATATATTAAATATTTAATATTTATTTATATATATATATAAATATTTAATATATTAAATATAATAAATATTTATACGTTCATATAAATTATATTAAAATATTTTTTATAAATTATTAAACCTTAAATAATTTTTTTTTTTTTTTCTTTTAATATTACTATAAATATTAAAGTGGCTATTTAAATTTTTATAATTTAAAAAATTATAAAAAATTAATATTATAATATTTCATTAAATGTAATTAATTTAATATATTATTAATTATATTAATATATTAAATATTTAATATTTAATATTTATTTATATATATATATATATATATATATAAATATTTAATATATTAAATATAATAAATATTTAATTTAAATAATTTTTAAACCATTTTTAATTTTTTTGCATATAAAAAAAAAAA